AATGAAGTGTCTGAAAAAGAGCTATTTTGATAGAGTAGAAAATGTAGAATTCTACCTTCATTACAATTAATGGCCAATTACCAATTCCTTAAATATCAAAAATTCATGTACATTTTATACTTAATTGTAAAAAAGATCAGCTAAATTAAGCTAATGGGTTCATACCCCATAAATAAAGGTTTCAACCCTTTTCTTTTTAATTTATTATAAATTTATATTCACATCATTTCTTATATTAGGAACTTTAATTTCAATCTCCTCCTACTCATGAATAAGTATATGAATAGGGTTAGAAATCAATCTTCTTTCAATTATCCCATTAATAAACTCTACTAAAAATATAATAGCTTCAGAAGCAGCTTTAAAATATTTTATTACTCAAACCATTGCCTCTACAATTTTAATATTCACAATCATTATCTTGTCTATTGAATTCATGTACAACCTAAATATAAATTTCTACATTTCATTGATTCTAAATACATCTCTGTTTTTAAAAATGGGAGCCGCTCCCTTTCATTTTTGATTTCCAGAAATTATTGAAGGATTAAACTGAAACAATAGAATAATTATATTAACCTGACAAAAAATCGCCCCTATAGTCCTTTTTATATACTTTAGATTCAATTTACTATATACTTCAATTATTATTATCGCCAGAATAATAATTAGAGGGATTATAGGATTAAATCAAATCAGACTTCGTAAAATCCTTGCTTATTCATCTATCAACCATATTGGATGAATAATTGGTACTCTCTTAATCACTGAAACTATTTGACTATACTATTTCATAATTTATTTGATTATTACAATCAATATTACCTTAATATTCAAAATCCTCAATATTTTCTATTTAAATCAATTATTCATATCTATAAACAAATTACCCATAACAAAAATATTTTTTATTATCAATTTTATATCACTTGGAGGTTTACCCCCTTTTATTGGATTTCTTCCAAAATGAATTATAATTCAATCAATAATCCTTAAAAACTTCATTACAATCACTTTTATTATAACACTATTAACCTTACTAACCTTATATTTTTACATACGAATTACCTTCAGAACTATTTTACTAGAAATGAATGAAATAATTTTCTATAACCACCCTATTCCCAAACAAACATTAATTTGAACCTTAAATTTTAAAATCCTAGTAGGGCTACTATTTTCAACCTTGATATTCAATTTCATATAATTAACTTAAATCCCAAGGATTTAAGTTAATTAAACTTAGAACCTTCAAAGTTCTCAATAAAGTACATTCTTTAAGCCTTAGATATTTATCTCATCTTTAAACTTGCAATTTAAAATCTTCATTAGAATATAAGACTGATAAAGGAAATATCAATTTCGTTTATAAATTTACAATTTACCGCTTATCTCAGCCACTTTATCGAACAAGTGGCTGTTCTCCACTAACCATAAAGATATCGGTACGTTATACTTCATATTCGGTAGATGGTCAGGCATAGTAGGAACTTCATTAAGAATTTTAATTCGAGCAGAACTGGGAAATCCTGGAACATTAATTGGAGATGATCAAATTTATAACATAATTGTAACCGCTCATGCATTTGTTATAATTTTTTTCATGGTCATACCAATTTTAATTGGAGGATTCGGAAATTGATTAATTCCCCTTATATTAGGCGCTCCTGATATAGCATTCCCTCGTCTTAACAACATAAGATTCTGACTCTTACCCCCTTCACTTATTCTTTTACTCACTAGAAGATTAGTAGAAAGAGGTGTGGGAACTGGATGAACTGTATATCCTCCTTTATCTGCTAATGTAGCACACAGAGGAGCTTCAGTAGACTTAGCTATTTTTAGATTACATTTAGCAGGAATTTCCTCAATCTTAGGAGCCATTAATTTTATCACAACAGTAATTAACATACGATCAACAGGAATTACATTTGATCGAATGCCTCTTTTCATCTGATCAGTAGTATTGACCGCCCTCTTACTACTTCTTTCCTTACCTGTATTAGCAGGAGCTATCACCATGCTTTTAACAGATCGAAATATCAATACATCATTTTTCGACCCCTCAGGAGGTGGAGACCCTATTCTCTACCAACATTTATTTTGATTCTTCGGACATCCAGAAGTCTATATTCTAATTTTACCAGGATTTGGAATAATTTCCCATATTATCAGCCAAGAAAGAAGGAAAAAAGAAACATTTGGAACATTGGGAATAATTTATGCTATAATAGCAATTGGATTACTTGGTTTTATTGTATGAGCACATCATATGTTCACTGTTGGAATAGACGTTGATACCCGAGCATATTTTACCTCAGCCACTATAATTATTGCCGTACCAACAGGAATCAAAATCTTCAGATGACTAGCCACTCTCCATGGAACTCAACTAAATTACTCCCCCTCAATACTTTGAACGTTAGGTTTTGTATTCCTATTCACAGTTGGAGGATTGACAGGAGTTATCTTAGCTAATTCCTCCATTGATATTATTCTTCACGATACTTATTATGTAGTAGCTCACTTTCATTATGTTTTATCGATAGGAGCAGTATTTGCTATTATAGCTGGATTTGTTCACTGATTTCCTTTATTCACAGGGCTTTCCATAAACTCCAAATTTCTAAAAATTCAATTCTTAACAATATTTATCGGTGTTAACATAACTTTTTTCCCCCAACACTTCCTAGGATTAAGCGGCATGCCACGTCGATACTCAGATTACCCTGACGCTTATACTCCTTGAAATATAGTGTCATCAATTGGATCCATAATTTCATTAGTGAGAATTTTCATTCTTTTATTCACCATTTGAGATGGGTTGATCTCTTTTCGAAAAAGACTTTCTCCTTTAAGTATAACTACGTCAATCGAGTGAAATCAACTAATACCTCCTGCTGAACATAGCTATTCAGAATTACCTATAATTACAGACTAATCTAATGTGGCAGATTAGTGCGATGGATTTAAACCCCACTTATAAAATTAATTTTTCTTTAGAAATCGCTACATGAAATACTCTCCTCCTTCAAGATAGAGCATCCCCTTTAATAGAACAACTAACTTTCTTTCATAATCATGCCCTATTAATTCTTTTAATAATTACAGTTTTAGTTGGATATTTAATGAGAACACTATTTTTTAACCAATTTAATTATCGATTCCTCTTAGAAGGTCAAACAATTGAATTAATTTGAACTATCCTACCTGCTATTACTCTAATTTTTATCGCCTTACCTTCATTACACCTACTTTACATATTAGACGAAGTTAATCATCCTTTAGTAACTGTAAAATCCATTGGCCACCAATGATATTGATCCTATGAATATAATGATTTCAAAAAATTTGAATTTGATTCATATATAATCCCTCAAAATGAAATAAAACTCCAAACATTCCGACTTCTTGATGTAGATAACCGAACTGTATTACCATATAACTCTCAAATTCGCTTGATTGTCACATCTACAGATGTAATTCACTCTTGAACAATTCCTACATTAAGAGTAAAAATTGATGCTACTCCTGGACGACTAAATCAAGTTAGATTTTTAATTAATCGAACTGGATTATTATTTGGCCAATGCTCAGAAATCTGTGGAGCTAACCATAGGTTTATACCTATCACAATTGAAAGAATTTCCCCTCAATACTTTATTAAATGGATCTACAAAATAAACTCATTAGATGACTGAAAGCAAGTACTGGTCTCTTAAACCACTAAATAGTAACCTAGCGTCTACTTCTAATGAAAAAATTTAGTTAAAATATAACGTTAGCTTGTCAAGTTAAAATTATCATATACTTGATAATTTTTGATTCCTCAAATAGCTCCTCTAAGATGATTAATTCTATTTTTAATGTTTATAATAGTTTTTATAATATACAATATTCTCAATTACTTTTCATTTATCTATCCTGTTAAAACCTTTAAAAAAAAAAAAATCAAAAAACAAATCTCTTGAAAATGATAACTAATTTATTTTCATCATTTGATCCTACAACTTCCTTAAACTTATCCTTAAATTGATTAAGAGTATTCTTAGGCCTTTTTTTCATCCCACCATCATACTGACTAATCCCTTCTCGATACACATGAGCATGAAATAAAATTACTATAACTCTTCATAATGAATTTAAAACACTGATTAATAATAACCATAAAGGAAGAACTCTCATATTTATCTCTTTATTCTCTATATTATTATTCAATAATATTCTTGGACTATTCCCCTATATTTTTACAGGTACTAGACACTTAGTAATAACTCTTTCTTTAGCACTTCCTTTATGATTTAGCTTCATAATTTATGGGTGAATAAATAACACCACACACATATTTGCCCATTTAGTTCCTCAAGGAACCCCCTCAATCTTAATACCATTTATAGTAGTAATTGAAACAATTAGAAATATTATTCGACCAGGAACTTTAGCAATTCGATTAGCAGCAAATATAATTGCTGGGCATCTACTAATTACTCTATTAGGAAATACTGGCCCTAATATAACTTTTATTTTATTAAATATTTTACTAATAATTCAAATCATACTATTAATCTTAGAAACTGCTGTTGCAATTATCCAATCATATGTATTTACAATTTTAAGTACACTCTACTCTAGAGAAATTCATTAATGTCAACAAAAAAAAACCATCCATATCATTTAGTAGATGCAAGGCCTTGACCAATTCTAGGAGCTTTTAGAGCTATAATTACTATAGTAGGAATTATTAAATGATTCCATTTAAATAACCCCAATTTATTTTATTTAGGTCTAATTACAACTTCAATAGTAAGTTTTCAATGATGACGAGACATTATCCGAGAAAGAACTTTTCAAGGATTACATACACATCAAGTAACTATAGGTCTACGATGAGGAATATTATTATTTATTACTTCAGAAGTATTTTTTTTTATTTCATTTTTTTGAGCTTTCTTTCACAGAAGATTAACCCCCTCTATTGAATTAGGGATAACTTGACCTCCTAAAGGAATCACCCCATTCAACCCTTTACAAATCCCCCTATTAAACACTCTAATTCTCCTAACTTCAGGACTAACTGTAACTTGAGCTCACCATAGAATAATAGATAATGACTTTAATCAAACTACTCAAAGATTAGCTTTAACTGTTATATTAGGAATTTACTTTACATTACTTCAAGGATATGAATACCAAGAAGCCCCATTTACTATCGCTGACTCAGTATACGGATCCACATTTTTTATTACTACAGGATTTCATGGTCTCCATGTTATTATTGGCACTACATTTTTATTAGTATGTCTATTACGACATATAAATAATCACTTCTCATCAACACATCATTTTGGATTTGAAGCTGCAGCTTGATACTGACACTTTGTTGATGTAGTCTGACTTCTATTATATATCTCTATTTATTGATGAGGTAGATATTTATATAATATATATATTATATTTGACTTCCAATCAAAAAATCTAATCCTTTAGTATAAATAATTACAATATTAATATTAATAAGCCTTACTATTTTCAGAATTTCATTATTATTAATAATTCTAGCTTCTTTAATTTCCAAAAAAAGATTCATAGACCGAGAAAAATCTTCACCATTTGAATGTGGATTTGACCCTAAAAGATCAGCTCGCATACCTTTCTCTCTTCACTTTTTCTTAATTGCCATAATTTTCTTAATCTTTGATGTAGAAATTACTTTACTAATTCCATTAATCTTAATTATAAAAATTTCAAATATATTAAATTATTTAACTATTACTTTATTCTTTTTATTTATTCTTCTACTAGGTTTATATCATGAATGATACCAAGGAGCTTTAGAATGATCAATTTAGGGTAATAGTTAATTCATAACAATTAATTTGCAATTAAAAATAATTGATCCTCAATTTACCTTAAAATAAGAAACAAAATATTGTATTTAATTTCGACCTAAAATCTTGGTGTTCAATCACCCTTATTTTTAATTGAAACCAAAAACAAAATAGAGGTATATCATTGTTAATGATAACATTGGGAGATATTCCCCCGATTAAGGAAATAGGGAACCACAAGGATGAGCTTCTAACTCGATCCTTTAGCAGCGAAACTCTGTTAGTATTTCTTTTTATATAGTTTATTAAAAACTTTACATTTTCATTGTAATAATAGATTCAAATCTTATAAATATTTAAGAATAAAACATTTCCATGATATCTTCAATATCATACTCTAGTATAAGCTACTTAAATTTAAATGTAAAAAAATATAAAAATAATCCATATAAAAGTTAATAAAAGAAAAATTTTTAAATGATTATTATATAAAATCTGAAAAAATTGTGATGAATATTTTATTTTATTATAAATATTTTGCCTCCCTAATAATTCTGATCAACCTTGATCAATAATTTTATTAATCTTTTTACCTAAAATTAGTGGATAATAATTTACCCCAAAAGTTGAAATATAAGGCATATTTCATATAGAAGAAAAAAAGAAACACGCCCCTCCATAATCTAAAGATCTAAGCGAATAATTTAAAAAAAATTTTGATAATTCATAACCTGTCAATCCGCCAATTAAAGAAACAATTAAGGCTATTAACTTTATAATTACAGGTAAACAAATAAAGTAAGGAGTTGGAAATATTAATCAAGTTAAAATACTACCTCCTATAATTACACAAAAAATCAAACCAAATATTCCCTTCAATATAATTAAATTAGAATCCCTAACTAAATTAATTCTTGTATAATTAAAGTCTCCTATTATTACATAATAAATTAATCGAAAAGTATAACACACAGTTAAACCTGTTGATAAAAAAAAAACAATGTACACATAGATATTAATATAATTCATAGATAAAATTTCTAAAATCAAATCCTTAGAATAAAACCCAGCCAAAAAAGGCAATCCACATAAAGATAAATTAGCAATAATAAAATAAGTTCTAGTTAAAGGCAAATATATAATTAAATTTCCTATAAATCGAATATCTTGACAATTCCCTAAATTATGAATAATACACCCTGCACATATAAATAATAAAGCCTTAAACAAAGCATGAGTTAATAAATGAAAATAAGCTAATTTATACTCTCCCAAAGATAAAATTCTTATTATTAGCCCCAATTGACTAAGAGTTGATAAAGCAATAATTTTTTTTAAATCAAACTCAAAATTAGCCCCTAAACCAGCTATAAATATTGTTGAAGTTCCAATGAATAATAATAAAAATATTAAAAAATCTCTTAAAACAAAATTAAAACGAATTAATAAATAAACACCAGCAGTTACTAATGTTGAAGAATGAACCAAAGATGAAACAGGAGTCGGGGCAGCTATCGCAGCAGGTAGCCAAGAAGAAAAAGGAATTTGAGCCCTTTTAGTCATAGCTGCTAATACAATTAATCAAGAAATAACTCCCATTTCAAAATCTATTTTTATAAAATCTACATAAAAAATGTAATTAAATCCCCCATAATTAATTATTCAAGCAATTCTCATTAATAATGCTACATCACCAATTCGATTAGTTAAAGCAGTAATTATCCCAGCATTATAAGATTTTATATTTTGATAATAAATTACTAAACAATAAGAAACCAAACCTAATCCATCTCATCCTAACAAAATTCTAATTAAATTAGGCCTAATAATTAATAGCACTATTCTTATAACAAATAAAGAAACTAAAACAATAAAACGATGAATATATAAATCACCCTCTATATAATCCTCCCTATAAATAATAACTATTGAAGAAATAAAAAATACAAATCTTATAAATAATAAAGATATTCAATCTAATAAAATAGTTATTAAAATCCCACAAGAATTAACCCTCAAAACTTCAAATTCTAACAATAACTCATAATCTAAGACTATAAAATTCAAACTGCATATAAATCTAATTACACTAAAAAAAAACAAAACTACAAAATAAACTAAACAAACTCTCATAATTATTTAAAATAAAACCTATATCTCTAGTTCCACAAACTAGTATTTTTCTTAAACTATTTAAATTAAATCCATAAAATAAAATTTCCCCCTCTTAAAATTAAAACATTCAATGGAAATCAATGTAAAAATAATAATAAATACTCACGAATATACCCATTAAAAAAAAAGTATAAACCTGAATGAATCTTACCATGTTGAGTATAAGAATATAAATATAAAGAATAACTAGCTCTTAAAAAAGATATTAAAGATATAAAAATAGCACATAATCTACTTCATCTTATTAGTCTATTAATTAATATAATTTCCCCTAACAAATTTAATGAAGGAGGAGCTGCTATATTACAACATGAAAATAAAAACCACCATAAAGACATACTAGGTATTAAATTTAATAAACCCTTATTTAAATATAAACTCCGTCTCATTAATCGTTCGTAAGAAATATTAGCTAAACAAAATAACCCAGAAGAGCATAAGCCATGAGCCACTATTAAAATTAAAGCACCACATATCCCTCAATAATTTAAAGTTATAATTCCACTTAATACTAACCCTATATGAGCGACAGAAGAATAAGCAATCAATGCTTTAATATCAGTTTGTCGTAAACAATTTAAAGAAACTAACACACCTCCTACTATTCTAATTGTAATAAAAATAAAATTCACCTTTATTCCAATTGAAATAAATAAACTTATCAAACGTATTAACCCATAACCCCCCAATTTTAATATAACACCAGCTAAAATTATTGAACCAGATACTGGTGCTTCTACATGTGCTTTTGGTAATCATAAATGTATAAAATATATAGGTATTTTAATTAAAAAAACTATATTTATAGATATATATATCAAAATCCTATTAATATCTGAAAAAAAGAAAAAATCCAAAGTATAAAAATTCCTATAATAAAAAAAAATTCTAATTAAAAATGGTAAAGAAGCAAATAATATATAAAATAATAAATAAACACCTGCCTGCAAACGTTCAGGTTGATACCCTCAACCTATAATCAGAATTAAAGTAGGAATCAATCTAATCTCAAAAAATAGATAAAATACTAACAAATTCAAAGAAATAAAAGTTATAAATAAAGAAATTAATAGTAATAAAATAATTAATATAAATAAATTATAATAATGATTTTTTAAGTAAATATTGCTTGAAGCTAAAATTATTAAAGAACAAATTCAAAATCTTAATAAAATTATAACATACGTTAATAAATCAACCCCAAAACAATAAGAAACATTCAAAACTGAATAATTAAAACTTATATTATAAAATAAAATAAAAAATATAATAAAATAAAAATATTGATTTAACCAGAATCTTTTCTTTAAAAATCTTAAAGGGATCATAAAAATTAATATCAATAAAAACTTTATCATAATACATTAAATGTCTGAAAATAATCATTCCCATGAGTTCGTATTAAAGAAACCAAAATAGCTAATCCTAAAGCTCCCTCACATACTCTTATAGTCAAAAAAATTATTCTAAAATAAAACTCAAAATTAAAATTCATTAAATATATATATATATTAAAGTATAATCTCACAATAATAAATTCCAATCTTAATAATATAACCAAAAGATGCTTTCGATTAATACAAAAAGAAATTAAACCCCTAAAATATATGATAACTGAAAACCCTAAACAAATATTTAACATTAGTTTTAATAATTTATCCTAAAATATTGGTCTTGTAAACCAAAAATAAGAACTTTTCTTTTAAAACTTCAGAGAAAAGATCAACTCCCATCATTAATCTCCAAAATTATTATTTTTTATTAAACTATTCTCTGTATCTTAACATTAATACTTTCTATCACCCTAATTAGATCAATCATATTTATTATAATAAAACATCCTTTATCAATAGGAATAATACTGTTACTCCAAACTATTGCTACCACTATAATTACAAGATTTTTTAATCATAATACTTGATATTCATATATTTTATTCCTAATTATAGTAGGAGGAATATTAATCTTATTCATCTATATAACTAGAGTAGCCTCAAATGAAAAATTTAAATTCTCTATAAAAACTCTTACTATATTTTTTATTTTAATTTTTTCATTATTAACTTTATGATATATTTTAAATAATTTCTTTATTAATATAAACAACTATAATTTAGAATCCCTATCTATTAACTCAAATTATTCAATTTCATTAACAAAATTTTTTAATTCACCCATAAATATAATCCTATTTCTAATAATTATTTATTTACTAATCACATTAATTGCTGTAGTAAAAATCACAACCCTAAAAAAAGGACCATTACGTCAAATAAATTAATGAAAAAACCATTCCGAAAAATATCCCCCTTAACTAAAATATTTAATAACTTATTAATTGATTTTCCATCACCTTCTAATATTTCAGCATGATGAAATTTTGGCTCCCTATTAGGATTATGTTTAATAATTCAAATTATTACAGGAATCTTTTTAGCCATACATTATACAGCCAATACATCCCTTGCATTTGATAGAGTTATCCATATTTGTCGTAATGTAAATTATGGATGACTTATTCGAACTACCCACGCTAATGGAGCCTCTTTTTTTTTTATTTGTATTTATATCCATATTGGTCGAGGTATATATTATAGATCTTATTACCTTTCTTCAACATGAACTGTAGGAGTAATAATTCTATTTTTCACAATAGCAACAGCTTTTCTCGGATACGTTTTACCTTGAGGTCAAATATCATTTTGAGGAGCTACAGTTATTACTAATCTCTTATCAGCAATTCCCTATCTTGGACAAACTATTGTCCAATGATTATGAGGAGGATTCGCAGTTGATAACGCTACACTTACTCGATTCTTTACCTTACATTTTCTTTTACCTTTTATAATTATTGCACTTGTAATAATTCATCTTATATTTCTTCATCAAACAGGATCAAGAAATCCATTAGGATTAAATAGTAATATTGATAAAATTCCATTCCATCCTTATTATACTTACAAAGATATCTTCGGAATAATTATTATAATAATAATATTATCAACACTAGTATTAACCAATCCTTATATATTAGGAGATCCAGATAACTTTACACCTGCAAATCCCTTAGTAACCCCTGCTCATATCAAACCTGAATGATACTTTTTATTTGCCTATGCAATTTTACGTTCCATCCCTAATAAATTAGGGGGAGTAATCGCCTTAATTCTTTCTATCGCAATTCTATTTATTATACCCATAATTAATAAAAAAAAATTCCAAAGAACTCAATTCTACCCTATTAATAAAACTTTATTTTGATCATTTTTATCAGTTACTCTCCTACTAACATGAATTGGAGCACGTCCTGTTGAAGACCCTTATATTCTAACAGGACAAATTTTAACAATTAATTACTTTCTCTATTATTTTATTAACCCCACAATTCACAAAATCTGAGATCGAATCATTTTTATAACTTAGTTAATGAACTTGTATAAGTGTATATTTTGAAAATATAAAAAAGAGTTTTAATCTCTATTAACTTATACTAAATTTTATACTTTAAATTATAGAAGTAAATAAAAATAATTTTAATCCTCTAAAAAAAATTAAATAATTTAAAGAAACTGGTAAAATCCTCTTTCAACATAGATATATTAATTTATCGTATCGATATCGAGGTAAAGTCCCTCGAACTCAAATTCACAAAAATGATATAAATCTTATCTTTAAAAAAAAAAATCAAGAAATAATATCACCCCCTAGAAATAATAATACACATAATATCCTTATAAATAAAATCCTAGAATATTCTGCTATAAAAATCAATGCAAATCCTCCCCCTCTATATTCAACATTAAATCCTGAAACTAATTCTGATTCTCCCTCAGCAAAATCAAAAGGCGTTCGATTAGTTTCAGCTAAACTAGAAATAAATCATACTATAGATAATGGAAAACATAAAAAAATAAATCATACTAATTCCTGAAATTTTATAAAATCATAAAAATTTAACCCTATAACTAAAAACATAAAAGATAATAAAATTAATGCCAAACTAATTTCATAAGAAATAGTTTGAGCAATAGCTCGAATAGCCCCTAATAAAGAATAATTAGAATTAGAAGATCAACCAGCAATTATAAGAGTATAAACCCCCAAACTAGAACAACATAAAAAAAATAAAACCCCTAAATCAAACCTAAAAAACATAGAACAAAAAGGCATACTCATCCATAACAATAAAGATAAAAATAAATTAAAAACAGGAGCCATATAATACAAATTAAAATTAGATATTAAAGGAAATCTTTGCTCTTTTCTAAATAATTTAATAGCATCACTAAAAGGCTGTAAAACCCCTACTAACCCAACCTTATTGGGCCCCTTACGAACTTGAATATAACCTAAAACCTTACGCTCTAACAATGTAAGATAAGCAACTCCTACAAGAATACATACCATTAAAACTAAACCACTAATAAATATTATTACTATATCTTTTAATATGATGTATTACTTGTATAATATACATTTTTAAATTCTAAATTTAAAGCACTAATCTGCCAAAGTAATTTATTTAACGCCCAGTACAAATAAATATTACCAATAATCAATCCTTTCGTACTAAAATACCAATTATTACCTAAAGATAGAAACCAACCTGGCTCACGCCGGTTTAAACTCAGATCATGTAAAATTTTAAAGGTCGAACAGACCTAACCCAAAAGCCCCTACACCAAAAGTTAATTTTAATCCAACATCGAGGTCGCAAACTCTTTTTTCGATTTGAACTCTAAAAAAAAATTACGCTGTTATCCCTAAGGTAATTTAATCTTTTAATCATAAAACAAGGATCATTTAAACATTTATAAATGATTTTAATAAAAAAAAGTTCCTTCAATTTTTCTATCGCCCCAACAAAATACCTAATAAATACTCATAAAAATTTTCTTCAAAATAAATATGTTAATAAATATAAAACTCTATAGGGTCTTCTCGTCTATTAAAACAATTTAAGCTTTTTTACCAAAAAATAAAATTCACCCTAATTAAACAAAGACAGCTATTCTCTCGTCCAATCGTTCATTCCAGCTTCCAATTAAAAAACTAATGATTATGCTACCTTTGCACGGTCAAAATACCGCGGCCATTTAAATGATCATTGGGCAGATTAGACTTTAAATTATACTCAAAAAGACATGTTTTTATTAAACAGGCGAAGAATATATTTGCCGAATTCCTTAATCTAACCTAACTTTTTATTATAATTAATTATAACAATATTACTAATCAAAACATAATTTCAAAAAATACCCTACTAAATTAATTATTTTAATATAAAAAGTAAAATAATAAAAAATCTTATAAAAAAAAAGATAATTGTAACATATTACTCTAAATAACACTAATTCCATTAAATTTTCTTTTATAAAAAAATTTATAAAACTCTAATTTAAAGCTAATCCCATAAACTACTTAATAATCAAATTATATAACTAAAAATTAAAAAATATAAATTCAAATAAATAAATTAAATCTATTTCTTAAAAAACTAGATATCCTAAAAAACGTATAACATTTCATTACTATTAATTTATTTAAAAAACTTATTCAACAACTAAATATATAAATTAATAACTCTTCGTAACTCGAGAAATCTCCATACAAATCACATTTTATAAAACCCTGATACACAAGGTACTTAAATTTAAAAATTCTTACATTTAATTTCATTAAATAACTTCTTTAACAATACAAATTACCTATAACAAACCTGAATAATTCAAATAATTACTTAAATATAAATATATTTCTATTAATAAATTAAAATAAATTTTTTACTTCAAATTATATTGATTCTCACAAATAACTTTTTAATGTAAATAAAATGCTTTCTAACAAGCTCTAATTTGATCATTCTAGGTACACTTTCCAGTACACCTACTATGTTACGACTTATCCCCTCTTAGAAAGGGAGCGACGGGCGATATGTACATATTTTAGAGCCAAAATCATATAAATTAAATTAATTATATTACTGTCAAATCCACTTTATAAAATAATTTTAATTATTCTAACCATCTAAATAAATTTATTGTAACCCATCTCTTCTTAATTATACGCTACACCTTGATCTGATTTCCTTTACCAAACTAAATCTTGAACATTTCTAATTCTTCTAAAACATTCAACCTACGACGATATATAAACCTTTAAATTAAGTACAATTAATCGTGGACCATCAATTATAGGACAGGTTCCTCTGAATGGACTAAAATACCGCCAAATTCTTTAAATTTCAAGAACATAACAATTACTAATCTGATATATATATATATATATATATATATTTTACATTTTCAATAATAGGGTATCTAATCCTAGTTTACTAAAAAAATCTCATAACCTCATAACCTAAATATAAATTTTTATTAAATTTACAAATTTCACCTAATAAATTTAATTTTAAATTTTAAAATAATCACTAATTATTAATCGAAAAAATTTTAATTGTAACACCTGTTTAACCGCAACTGCTGGCACAAATTTTGTTAATACTATTATAAATATCTAAATCTAAATCTCCTTAATAAACAAAACTAAATACTGCGAATATCAATAACTATTAAATTTTTATCTAAAAAATTTCCTATAAACACTTAAATTTACATATAAATAATTTTAAAAACTAAAATATCAAGCTAGAATAAAACTTTATTGAAAAAAAATTATCCATAAACTTAATAATAAAAATTAAATAATAATTCCATAGAAACTAAATATTTTCTATTATTATTTAATACATTACTATAAAACAAAAATTAAATATTATATTTTATTTTACTATAAAATTTTAAGCCTATTAAAAATTACATCTCAGCCAACAAATTTGAGCCGCCAAAAAAGCGTACCCCCCCCCAAAATTTAGTGAATTAAGCTCATATTTAATAACAAACCTTTTAAAATTTATTGATATAAACTATTATATACATTATATATATAATTACAAAATTTTAATTGATATTAAATATGTCTAATTGGTTTTCTAAACCTAAACACTGAATAGTATAATTTTCTAATTAAATTTTCAAATCAAATGAACTAACCTGTTTGTATAATTTTTAGAATCATAATCTCTCATTAATATTTTTTACCCATTAAATTGGTACCCATCAATCAACCTGAAATTATCTCGCTCCATAATTCCAGGCTGATCAACAAAATAATATAGACTTTCTAATTAAATTTTCAAATCAAATGAACTAACCTGTTTGTATAATTTTAGAATCATAATCTCTCATTAATATTTTTTACCCAGTAAATTTGTGCCCATCAATCAACCTGAAACTATCTCGCTCCATAATTCCAGACTGATCAACAAAATAATATAGACTTTCTAATTAAATTTTCAAATCAAATGAACTAACCTGTAATAATATAGACTTTCTAATTAAATTTTCAAATCAAATGAACTAACCTGTTTGTATAATTTTAGAATCATAATCTCTCATTAATATTTTTTACCCAGTAAATTTGTGCCCACCAATCAATCTGAAACTATCTCGCTCCATAATTCCAGACTGATCAACAAAATAATATAGACTTTCTAATTAAATTTTCAAATCAAATGAACTAACCTGTTTGTATAATTTTAGAATCATAATCTCTCATTAATATTTTTTACCCAGTAAATTTGTGCCCACCAATCAATCTGAAACCATATCGCCTTATAATTCCAATTAATCAATTTAGCCTCAAATTCCCTAACTGAATAAATTTCCGGCGGCAAATATATAACTATATTTATATTTTTATAAATTTTTTTATAAATTTATAAAAAAATTATACATTATATCACTATTCCTTTCTAAAATAAAACTTTATTCTTAAAATTTTATTCATAAATTAAAAAATATATAAGTTTCCATGTAATAATTACATAATAAAAACTATTAGTCAATAAATATAAATAAAAATTCAATTTAATTATATTATTTCTTTTACAAAATATTTATACTGATTATTAAAGGTAGTTTTTTTTTTTTTTTTTAAATATATTTATTTCATATAAAATATTTATATATATATATATCTATAAATATATTATTATTTAATAAGTATATATATATCTTTTTTTATTTATAATTATATATTTTATATTAATATATATATTATTATATTAAATAATATTTTTAAATACGATATTTAATATATTTATAAATAGTAATTCAAATAGTAATTATTATATATATATTTGATATATTACTTTATAATTTAGTGGTAAATTATTTAATATCATTAAAGATTATTAATATCAAAATATAAAACGATACGAAAAGATGTAATGTATAGATCTATAAATCGGCATAAATAATCAAATCTGAAAGGTATATGATTAGATGTAAACTATATTCTATTTTTTCTTTCTTTAGAAAACATTTAGATATATGTCTATACTTAGAGTCTTAATTCTTATATACGAACATATATTATATTCTATTATTAATTGTTCAAATATACTAATTTAAAATTAAAAGTTTACTTTATTAATAAATAATAAATTACTTATTTATATACGTGCGTATAAAAAACGAAATTTTAGGCTCAATTTTTCTAACTGGCAAAAATCGAAAAATTCAAATTTTTTGAAATTTCGCGTATTTTTGCGAAATTTTCGAGTTTTTCGTTTCATACGAAATCCTCCATTAAACACCCATTTAGCAGGGAACCCCTAACAAAAAAGGTAGATTTATGAACAAATTTTTATATATAAAGTTTT